GAAAGGGCGGGTTCATTTAAATAACTAACAAATTCTATCTTTTCTATTGAAATCATAACATAATATAAAGAAAATCATAGCATAACATAAAATGGCATTGTGTAAGAATGCATAATTTGTTTTTTTTCATTCCAGTTTAAGGGAAGGTAGTAAAGGGGAGTAAAGAACAAAGGAAGAAACAATTTGACATTCTATTATACTATTCTACTATATATAATATCTCTATTCTAATATCTATTAGAAAATAAGACATTTATATTTATAAATTTTATATTTATAAATAAGAAATTCAATATCAATAATAATAAATAATAAAATCAATAATAAATAATAAGAAAAGTAATATTCATGTAATGTAATAGTCATTACTAGTCATAAAGTAAAACATAACAATCATAAAAATAAAGCATTTTTTTTTCAAATCAGATCTCAGATATAAGAGAAAGCATTTTCTCAATCTGGAACAAAAAAGTTTGTTGGAACAAAGGGGGGCCCGGCTGGGGTACTGAGGTACTGACTCACCAGGCCAGGCCATGGGAATAAAAAGGCCCTTTCGAACAAAATCAAAGTCAAGGGGTCTTTTTTATTTTTTTTTTCTTTATATTGTATCCCTGGAGCCCCTACTTTAAACTTTAAACGTTCACTTTCTGTACTTTATCGAAATCTAAACGGAATTGCTGATAAAAGTTGTACATAGCTATAGGGAAGCGGAAGAAAGCAAGGCTCCTTCCATTGTGTGTAATGTAACATAGTAATTATATTTTGCAATTGGGAGAGATGGCTGAGCGGACTAAAGCGGCGGATTGCTAATCCGTTGTACGAGTTATTCGTACCGAGGGTTCGAATCCCTCTCTTTCCGTTTCCGTTGATGACTCGATAGTTGATATATTTTTCAAATTTCAACCCACCCTTTTTTCTTTTCTTTTTTCTGAGGATTTTATCTATTCCGCACGTTGAATTAGGAAAAAAAATAAAGCAAGGAAAATGAAACCCCCCTTTATTCTTCACGTCCCGGATTACGTCCTGGATCATTAGACAAGAATCCAAAGATGAAGAGAGAAACAAAGAATATAACTACTGTGTAAACGAAGAGTTTGAGAGTAAGCATTACACAATCTCCAAGATTGTTTTTTGGAAAAAAAAGAGAATAGATCCTCCGTTTCTACCACATATCTTAGTTTGAAACCAAGAAATGGGTTTTTCAAAATCAAAAAAAAATTTCAGAAATGAAAATAATGAAAATCAAATTCATTTCTAATTCTAATAAAAAGAATCTTTCATTACCAAAAAAATTATTTTATACCCACAATTTGATATTGTGGGGGACCCTAATAGGGTCTTTCGCCGGAACCGGAAAAAGTCAAAATTTATAAATGGAGTAAGCCGTATTTATCGCCACTATTCAAGAATTTCAATCCTTGAATTGAGGGTTGATACTGTAAAACTTCTCCGATCTTGTCAATTGTTAGAATGGGTTCTCGAATAAATCATGGATTTGCTCGGATACTATTCAAGATCTCATCGAAAACTTACAGCAGCTTGCCAAACAAAGGCTAAGAGAAAAAATAGCACAGGTATGACTGGCATAACATCTACGATTGGATTCAAAAAAGCATATGCCTCGGGCAATTTGGCGAAGAAAAAACTACTCGAACACAAATAAAGGGCAGAATTCATAGAGATCCAGATCAAACTCAAGAGATTAAGCATAACAGACATTTTATTCTTGCAGATAAGTGCATTTTGATTGAGTTATTGATATAAGGAAAAATGAAGAAAGTAAGTAAGGTAGACAAAAAAATCCTTCTTTTTCTTTTCTTTGAACCCACCCAATCAAATTCTCAAAGGAGAATAGAAGAAATCATACTTTCATACAATATCTTAATTGAATTATATGTAATGATCAATAAAATCAGTCGAATTCTATATCTATGTGTGTCAAAATCCTAGCAACAATGTAATTTATTTGAGAGATATTCGGACTGGTATTGACAAACAATCAATACTATACTAATATTTTATTTGATTAGTATCAAATATAAATCTAAACGGGGCGTCGCCAAGTGGTAAGGCAACGGGCTTTGGTCCCGGTATTCGAAGGTTCGAATCCTTCCGTCCCACGCCATAGGGAATCGCCAAGCGCCAAGCGCTAAGGAAATAGTTTAGATAGAATATTAGAAATTAGATAAAAAAATGGAATATCCGAAATGGAAGTTCCATACAGACTAGACCGAACAAAATGCAAATTTTATGCAAAAACTTCGTGTAGTTGTTTTTATATCATTGTATCATTAACCATTTGTTTTCTTTATTATTTAGGCATATAATCTATTTTATATCTTAATTTTTTATATCTTAATTTTATATCCCGAAAATATAAAGATATATTTTATACAAAGGAGAGGAAAAAGCCTATGAAATCTTTTTTGAAATATCTTTTCGGAGATAGAGGACCTCGTCGATCAACACGATGGAAGATTATTCTGAGAGAATTGCAGTCAATTTTTGTTAGTAATGACAACCTTCGTGCGCGTCTTAATAACGTTCTTTTGATTATTTCAAAGGAACTTTATTTAAGCGAGCTTTGGAAAAATTTGAATAGAATTCTGAAGAGGCTTCTTGGCTTTCTTATTAGTAAAGAACTACGTTTAGCTCTTTTTCCAAAGCTTCGTACGGCTTTTATTCTATTTGTGGTGCTAGAAATATATTCGAGGAAAGCACGAACTCTTCGGCAAAAATGCAAGGCGTTTGTTTTGCTAGTATTAGTGCTGTTTATGCTAGAATTCTTGTTGTATTCTTAACAATAGGCGGTTAGAAATAGAAGTATAACCACCTGGTTAGGATCGATCTAAACCAGCCCCTTATGTATATGCTTCAAGATGCCAACTATTAGACAGCTTATTAGAAATACAAGACAGCCAATCAGAAATGTCACGAAATCCCCCGCTCTTGGGGGATGCCCTCAGCGTCGAGGAACATGTACTAGGGTGTATGTGCGACTCGTTTAGATTGTGAGCTGACACAAAAGAAAGAAAAAACTTTTCCAGGATCAATGATCAGTACCGGTGAATAGAATAGAATGGAAGAAGGAACTCCATTCACTATCTACAAATAAAATAAGAAAATCTATCAGATCCCTCTATTGTGTATGAAATTTATGGTTTCCATTGGTGCAAAACCAATCAACTCAATTTAAGATGAGAAGCAATTCTCCATTGGTAGCAAATGTTTATCCAATAAGCGGAGGAAATCTTATTTAACAAGTAGACTCCCGCTCTTGCAAAAACGGACTAACAGGGTCCGCTACCTCAGCTAACCTTCATATTAAATACCGTTACTGTATAGGTGGATCTCATTGTGAAAGACCTTTTACTGGATAATTCATGGGTAGAGCCGAGGGGTGGGAACTATACAAGTTCCCACTAACATTTTTTAAATGAAGTAAGGGCTCCGGTGTATAGAGAAGACCTCACCGTTTAAGAAGTAACCATAGAAACGATGGAACCCACTATTTCTTTATTAATATCTATTTTTGAAGCATGTACTTATACTTATTCCTCTACTTCTTATTCTTATTTATTCTTATATTTATATTATTATATTACTTCTTAATTACTATTATTTTACTTCTTAATTACTATTATTTTTCTTTTTACTATTTATACTATTTATATAGGGTACTATAGGGTACAATATTATATAATAATTTTTTAATAATTTTTCATTTCTTTCTTCTTTCTCTTTCTTATTTCGAAGTAAAGTGCATAAAAAAAATAAAAAATCGTGGTTGGGAAGGTTATAGTAGCCAAAGCCATTGGAATTTTGAGTTTATACATTGGAGAAATCCGTTGTGTTATTAATAGATTAGGAAAGGGAAAAAGAATAACTGAAAGACGGGAAATCCATTAGTTATTCGTCAAAGTTTCAGTTATTCAATGACCAGAACCAAACGGGGATATATAGCCCGTAGACGTAGAACAAAAAGTCGTTTATCTGCTTCCCACTTTCGAGGGGCTCATGCAAGGCTTACTAGAGCTATTTCTCAACAGGAATTAAGAGCTTTGGTTTCGGCTCATCGGGATAGGGGTAGGCAAAAGATAAATTTTCGTCGTTTGTGGATCACCCGGATAAACGCCGTAATCCACGAAATGGGGGTATCGTCTAGTTATAGTCGATTAATACATGATCTGTACAAGAGACAGTCGCTTCTTAATCGTAAAATCCTTGCACAAATGGCTATATCAAATAGGAATTGTCTTTATCTGATTTCCAACGAGATCAGAAAAATAAAAGCGGAGGAATCCGCCGCAATAATTTATTAAATGAAGTTCCCCGGAGAATGAACTCCGGGAAGGTAGAGTAGAAATTCTGAATATGATAAAATAGGATAAGGCAGTCCTTTTTCCGATTCTTTGTTTTCTTACGACAAGGAAATCTGGATTCGCGGATTTTTCGAACACAACACCAATCTGCCTTGCCGTTCGGATTGTAATTTTGACTCAAGTGAAGAAAGAGTAAGCCTATTTTTTTCTATTTCTCAGACCAGTCGTTCTAGGCGTCGACTTGGCCCTTTTAAATCTAGTTCTATCAAATCTAGTTCTAACACCGGCAGGTCTAGTGGTCAACTTGGCCTTTTCATTATTAAGAAAAGGTAACAAAGATAAAATACGCGCTTGCTTTATAGCAATAGTAATTAATCGTTGTTGTTTCAAAGTCAATTTATTCACTCGTCTAGATAATATTTTCCCTTGTTCGCTAATAAATCGACTAATTAAACTCATGTTTCTATAATCAATTCGATCCCCCGATTCAATCGGGGGAAAACGCCTACGAAAAGATCGCTTGGATTTCACAAAAGTTCGTTTAGATTTCAGAAACGGTCGCTTGGGTTTCACAAAAGGTCGCTTGGATTTCACAAAAGGTCGCTTGGATTTATCCATGGTTTGTTTAGTTTTTTCCTTATCCCAAAATCCTATTTCGGTCGTATTTAAAATGTGCATTTTAAATGAATTAGAATTAAGAAATAGGATTTGTTTATTGTTTTTTTTTTATTTCAATTTTTTTTTTATTTCAATTTTAAATTGAAATATGTTATTTGATATTTACATATGTCATTCATTATATATAATATATATAATACATATAATACATATAAATATAATATATATAATGTCAATGTAATTTTTCCCCTTTCGGAAAGGCGACACACAGGTGCTGGGTTCGAGCTATTTCTTGATCTCCCCATGAATTGTATGGTTGTAACAATAGGGACAGAATTTTCTCAATTCCAAGGGATTAGGCGTATTATGCCGGTTCTTTTGAGTAATATATCTCGAAATGCCCCTTGATACCTTAGTAACACCGTTTCGGGCACAATTGGTACATTCCAAAATCACCGTGACTCGGACATCTTTCCTCTTGGCCATGAACCTCCTTTGCATTTTTGATTTACTCAACTCTTCGAGTTTCGATCCGAAACGACGAAGAAGTAAGGAAGGAAAAAACTATAAGCTACCAGCTTGAAATCCAATTATGAAAGATTTCACCGCAATCAAAAAAAGAAATAAAAAAAATAGTCAAGTAATAGTCAAAAAAAGTCATACAATGATTTCCTATCAACTCTCTTTTTTTCTTCAAATCGCAGTACACATTTAAGTTTAAGTCTCTTGTATAATACTCGTCCTCTAGAACCACATTTCATCCCGAGTACGCTATTATTATATAAATTCGTTATATTAATTCGAATCGGAACACGATTCTCATAGATGTTGAATCCACTTTGATTCTTTCTCTTTCCTCCCTTAATTGGATTTCATTTGAAAAGGGAAAAAAGAGAAAAGGGGGGAGAGGTATTAGTCACAGATATTTGATTGTATCTCTCATTTTCTTCATTCCTATGTCAATAACTAGACTAAAAAAATGGGAATGTCAACGCATCCGGGAAAAAACGATTAATCTCTATCAATAGACCTGCTAAAGACCCGAACCATAGCGTACTTAGTACCGGTGCCGCGGAGAGATATGTTTTTAGATCTCGCATTGAAAACCCTCCTTCTTTGTAGTGTAATACAGAATGGTAATACATAGATGATCATATGCAGATGTATTTAAGGACCACTTATAGTTGGACATGGAATCCCCAATTCCATTTGAAATGTACAACGATCCATTAAAATAAAAAATAATTTTATTTTGGAAGAAAAAAGAAGTCCTTTTCCATTCTTCCGGAGCATTTCCAAAAAAGACTCATTTTTTTTGATGACGGGTTGTATATAAGTTTTTTACTTTGACTATTATTTATTAATATTATTATTTGACTATTATATATTTGACTATTATATGTTAAATGAGACTAAAAAGACGAAATGGCCAGAAAAATTGTGTAGGAAGGGGGGATGTGGAAAACAAGACAGGAATTCTTTAGAATGACACTGTAGGCCAATTAAAGGGATGTGGCGCAGCTTGGTAGCGCGTTTGTTTTGGGTACAAAATGTCACGGGTTCAAATCCTGTCATCCCTACCTTCTCCTTTGAGGAGTAACGAGGAGTCAATTGAGATCGATTCTCATTTCATTTGTAGGATACTATTTAGTATACGCGTAAAAGACGTATCGGGGTTACAAAAAGAATCTAGAGTCTTATCGATTCTGATAAGAAAGCGCTCTTAGTTCAGTTCGGTAGAACGTGGGTCTCCAAAACCCGATGCCGTAGGTTCAAATCCTACAGAGCGCGATTTCGATCTTATTAGAGTGAATTAGAATGAAATAGATTCGGAAAGTTGAAGAACAATCTGAATTTGACCTCCTGCGGATTAAAGAAAGGAGGAGGTCAATCAAAAAAGAGATATTAATGAATCAAAGATCCAACTGATCACCACGCCTGTATTGTAAATAGGCAGTTACGAATAATCCAGCCAAAGTAATAGGAATTAGACCTAACACGATTCCAAATAGAAAAACTTCAATCATTTCAATTTTGTTTGAAAGGAGAAAAAAGAGGGAATATCTATACCTAGATATTAATCTGAATTGCCATGAATCTCAATGACCAAAAATTTACAATTGACGCAGTAAATAACTATAGAACACACCCAATCTCACATCGTTTTTTTTGAATTCTTCCTTTTCAATATGAATTTCAAATAAGTCCTATTTTGCTCAGACCAATAAATAGAGCTGAGGTTATCGTTAAAGCCGCTAGTAAAAAACCGAAATAACTCGTTATAGTAGGCATAAAAAAGCGAAATGAAATATGTTCTTTGTTATACATATGTTTCTAAAGCAATTACCTAAGTTTCCATTTTTGCAAAAGAACAAAAAGAGTATAAGAATTGAAAGAAGAAGTTCAATTGAAATGAAAGTTTTTGATTCATGTATCATTATAGAAATTATAGAAGGCACTCAAAAAGAAAAAGTGACGGGTATATAAAAATAAAAAAAGTGGATTCATCGTCTGTGACATCTATCCCATTCCGCGATTCCAATCAACAGATTCATTGAGC